CGAAAACTCAACATTGCTATTACAAGAATTGCAAATCCTTACGGGCACCCTAATATTCTTGCCGAATTTATAGCCGGACAATTAAAGAATCGAGTTTCATTTCGAAAAGCAATGAAAAAGGCTATTGAATTAACTGAGCAAGCGGATACAAAAGGAATTCAAATACAAATTGCAGGGCGTATCGACGGAAAAGAAATCGCGCGTGTCGAATGGATCCGAGAAGGTAGGGTTCCTCTACAAACCATTGGAGCGAAAATTGAGTATTGCTCCTATAGAGTTCGAACTATCTATGGGGTATTAGGAATAAAAATTTGGATATTTATGGATGAAGAATAATAAGAATAAGACTCTACTTGTCTTTACGTTCTATTCTGTGATAGAACAAAAAATGACAAATTCTTTCATTTTTTGATTGAACATAAAAAAATGAGCAGTTCTAAATTCTATAAGGTTAAATAAAAATTTGATTGATCATTTGATATAATTGCTATGCTTAGTGTGCGACTCGTTGGGTTTTTTAGGCTTAGCATTCAAAAAAAAATGGGCGGACCCCAGTATAAGCTAATAACTATAGCACTAATAACCAACTCATCGCTTCGGATTATCTGGATCCAAAGAATCAGTCAAGATATGATATATTGGTCATATCATTATAGCAACTGAAATCTTTTTTTTGCATTAAGTAAAAGAAAAAAACCAATCTGATTATGAATATATCTAAATTGTGAAGCAAAATAAAAAAGTATGTGGATAAATAGAAGGATGAGAGAAAGAGAGAAAAAGAAATAGCAATGAAATGATATATTATTCCAATATGTAAGGTCTATGAAGCATCTCATAAAGAGCAATGTAATAGAGCATCAATAGAGATTCATCAATAATTAGATGAATATCTGTTCATCGAAGAAAAAATCAAGAGCCTTAAGTCAATAAAGACTGAGAAGGTTGACTCAAGAACAATTTTTTTTTTTATTTTTATTAAATATTAAAATAAAATTAGTAAAAAATTATTAAATTTAATATTAAATAAATATTAAATTAAGGCTCCATTGGAGAATTCAGACCTAAGCATTAATCGAGAAGCGATGGGGACGACGGAACCCGTGAATGCAGAGGATTCTATTGAAAACGAATCCTAATGATTTATCGGGTAGGATGGCGGAACAAACCCGAGGCCACTTCATTTCTTTTTAGTCTGATTCTGAGAGGTCATGAGTTAACCCGACAACTGAAATAGATATTGAAAGAGTAAATATTCGCCCGCGAAAATTTTATTTTTATTTTATTTGATTGTTAAATTTTTGTCGATCCGATATGAATATGATAAAAAAAGACAAAACAAAATAAAGATTCGTTATAACATTATAACAAAACCAAGATAAGACATTATCTATAAATAGAATCCATGTTTAATTACTTATATATATATCCAATATATATCCAAACAAGATATACAAATTTCTAATAGATCAGATAAAATCTCAAAGCAAAGAATCCCAGGATTCAATCTATTATTCATTAACTACCTGTATATCTTAAGAATAAAATAAAATCTTTTTTTAGTCATTTTTTTCGCGAGGAGCTGGATGAGAAGAAACTCTCATGTCCAGTTCTGTAGTAGAGATGGAATTGATAAACAACCATCAACTATAACCCAAAAAGAACCAGATTTCGTAAACAACATAGAGGAAGAATGAAAGGAATATCTTATCGAGGTAATCGCATTTGTTTCGGTAGATATGCTCTTCAAGCACTTGAACCCGCTTGGATTACATCTAGACAAATAGAAGCGGGGCGCCGCGCAATGACACGAAATGTACGCCGTGGTGGAAAAATATGGGTACGTATATTTCCAGACAAACCAGTTACGGTAAGACCTACAGAAACACGTATGGGTTCGGGGAAAGGATCTCCCGAGTATTGGGTAGCTGTCGTTAAACCGGGTAGAATACTTTATGAAATGAGCGGAGTAGCCGAAAATATAGCCAGAAAGGCTATTTCAATAGCGGCGTCCAAAATGCCTATAAAAACTCAATTCATTATTTCAGGATAGGAATATAGAACCAAAGGAAAGAAGTCTTGGGAATAAAAAAAACAATTGCGGGTTTCCTTTTTTTTTTGACAAACAATATTTCTTTTTTTCTTCGTCCTTTGTTACATTGAAAGAAGAGATTAAAAAAATGATTCAACCTCAGACCCATTTGAATGTAGCAGATAACAGCGGGGCCCGAGAATTGATGTGTATTCGAGTCATAGGAGCTAGTAATCGCCAATATGCTCATATTGGTGACGTTATTGTTGCTGTGATCAAGGAAGCAGTACCAAATACACCTCTAGAAAGATCAGAAGTGATCAGAGCTGTAATTGTACGTACTTGTAAAGAACTCAAACGCGACAACGGTATGATAATACGATATGATGACAATGCTGCAGTTGTCATTGATCAAGAAGGAAATCCAAAAGGAACTCGAATTTTTGGTGCGATCGCCCGGGAATTGAGACAGTTAAATTTCACTAAAATAGTTTCATTAGCTCCTGAGGTATTATAAGACGAGACCTCAATATAGTTATAGTATTTAAATTAGAGTATTTAAATGACATAGATTAATTAGTAGATTGTGTCTCACGTATATACCTTTACTAAGTAAAAAAAAAGAACACGTTGGTTATATCAAAATTCGGAGCAACAATAATTTTAGTTTACCATGGGTAAGGACACTATTGCTGACATAATAACCTCTATACGAAATGCTGACATGAATAGAAAAGGAACGATTCGAATAGGATCTACTAACATCACTGAAAACATTGTTAAAATACTTTTACGAGAAGGTTTTATCGATAACGTAAGGAAACATCGGGAAAGCAACAAATATTTTTTGGTTTTAACCCTACGACATAGAAGGAATAGGAAAGGACCATATAGAACTATTTTAAATTTACGACGGATCAGTCGACCCGGTCTACGAATCTATTCTAACTATCAACAAATTCCTAGAATTTTAGGCGGGATGGGGATTGTAATTCTTTCTACTTCGCGGGGTATAATGACAGACCGGGAGGCTCGACTAGAAGGAATCGGCGGAGAAATTTTGTGTTATATATGGTAATCTGTCTGATATCCGAATTGTATCCGAAACTTTCCATTTGTGAAAAAAAAAAGAAAAAAGCACGGGTTGTCTAATAGAACTCCTCCTGCCCTACAGTAGTTGATACGTCAAGGAAATTTTACCTGGAATAAAAGAACAAAAATAGATTCATGGAGGTTAAATTAGTGAATCCCTTCCATTCCGGATTCCTTTAGATAATGAAGATCTAATTCTAGGTTATGCTTCAGGAAGGATCCGATCGACTTTTATACGTATGCCACCGTGGGATAGAGTCAACAAAAGTGAAGTAAGTGCTTATGATTCAACCAGGGGGCGTATAATTTATAGACTCCGCAACAAGGATTCGAACGATTAGGTAGTTTTTTCAACTTCAAGATTACTTTCAGGGGGATCCAATTCAAGGTTCAAAAATTTCAAGAAACTTATTTTCTTCCAATAAGTGGATTCGGAAAAATTTAAGGAATAACAACTATGAAAATAAGGGCTTCCGTTCGTAAAATTTGTGAAAAATGTCGACTAATCCGTAGGAGGGGACGAATTATCGTAATTTGTTCCAACCCAAGACATAAACAAAGACAAGGATAATCTTTCTATTCTAAAAAGAACTCCCTAAAGAAAATAAACTAATCTTAAAGAAAGCGATGAACAAATAAAAATAGAAGATCTGTTTTGACATGAAATGGATATATCCATATATCTCTGACTTATCTTTATGAAATGATAAAATATGGCAAAACCTATACCAAAAGTTGGTTCACGTAGGAATGGGCGCAGTAGTGCACGGAAAAGTGCACGTAGAATACCAAAAGGAGTTATTCATGTTCAAGCAAGTTTCAACAATACCATTGTTACTGTTACAGATGTACGGGGTCGGGTAATTTCTTGGTCCTCCGCCGGTACTTGTGGATTCAAGGGTACAAGAAGAGGGACTCCTTTTGCTGCTCAAACCGCAGCGGGAAATGCTATTCGAGCAGTAGTAGACCAAGGTATGCAACGAGCAGAAGTTATGATAAAGGGTCCTGGTCTCGGAAGAGATGCAGCATTACGAGCTATTCGTAGAAGTGGTATACTATTAAGTTTCGTACGAGATGTAACCCCTATGCCACATAATGGCTGTAGACCCCCTAAAAAAAGACGTGTGTAGAAATAAACACTAAAGAGATTTCAAGAGAAATAAATGATTCAATGATCTGATCAAATAAAATAATATTGCTATGGTTCGAGAGAAAGTAAAAGTCTCTACTCGGACACTACAGTGGAAGTGTGTTGAATCAAGAACAGATAGTAAGCGTCTTTATTATGGACGCTTTATTCTGTCTCCACTTATGAAAGGCCAAGCCGACACAATAGGCATTGCGATGCGAAGAGCTTTGCTTGGAGAAATAGAAGGAACATGCATTACACGTGCAAAATCTGAGAAAATACCACACGAATATTCTACCATAGTAGGTATTCAAGAATCAGTACATGAAATTTTAATGAATTTGAAAGAAATTGTATTGAGAAGTAATTTGTATGGAACTCGTAATGCCTTTATTTGTGCCAAGGGTCCCGGATATGTAACTGCTCAAGACATCATCTTACCACCTTCTGTGGAAATCGTTGATAATACACAGCATATAGCTAGCCTAATCGAACCAATTGATTTGTGTATTGGATTACAAATCGAGAGAAATAGAGGATACGGTATAAAAATGCCAAAGAACTTTCACGACGGAAGTTATCCCATAGATGCTGTATTCATGCCTGTTCGAAATGCGAATCATAGTATTCATTGTTATGGGAATAATAATGAAAAACAGGAGATACTTTTTCTAGAAATATGGACAAATGGAAGTTTAACTCCTAAAGAAGCACTTCATGAAGCCTCTCGGAATTTGATTGATTTAT